CTTCGGACTAGAAACTGAGAATCCATTTTACTGAGAATCCATTTTAATATGAATCGAATGCATTGATTTATAATAATTCATGAAGGAAATTCTAAAATACAATTCAATTAGATGTGAAATCTAGAAATATACTTTTTGTGGTTGTCGAAGATCTTTGTTGTTCGAACCCCTTCTTTTTTTCATTTTAAAAAATGAAAAAAGTTTCATTCCATTAGTTTATATTACTAAACTCACGAGTAAATCTGTTGATTTGGAATCACAGGGTGCGTAAATGTCAAAGATGATGAATTGATTTCGTACCTATTTCACTCTATTTTTCTTTTTGTTCGTTCGTAATAATTGATTGATGAATCAATTATATGAATCAATTATTTTCAATTGTATCTTTCACGTGGTATTTTTTGCTTCTTTTTTTATCTCAAAAATGGAAACTTAGGAAAGTGCTTTATAAACATATGTATAAAAAGAACATATTTCATTTAGTTTCCTTATGCCCACTATAACCAGTTATTTCGGTTTTCTACTAGCAGTTTTAACTATAACCGCAGGTATTTTTATCAGTCTGAATAAGATACGACTTATTTGATTTTGATTTGAAATTTTTAGATGAATTCGATTCGAAATTTTGAAATATTCTAGATATTCCATAGTTACTTATCATGTAAATTTCCAATTCTTCGTGATTGAGACTAATGGTAAATAAAGATTCATATTGAAGGATAGATATTACCCTCCCCTTTTTTCCTTTCAAAAAAATTCAAATGATTGAAGTTTTTCTATTTGGAATCGTCTTAGGTCTAATCCCTATTACTTTGGCTGGATTATTTGTAACGGCATATTTACAATATCGACGTGGTGATCAATTGGATCTTTGATTAAGTAACATCTAACATCTCCTTTGTTTTTTGACCTCATATTTCGTTGTTTTAATCCTAAAACAACGAAATATGAGGTCAAATTCAGACTTTAGATTAGACTGTTATGCCATTATTTCCGTGTCATTCTCGATATAACAATAATGTAATCACGCTCTGTAGGATTTGAACCTACGACATCGGGTTTTGGAGACCCGCGTTCTACCTATACTGAACTAAGAGCGCTTTTTTTTTCATAAAAAATTTATTTTATGTGATGCTAATACATCTTGCATGCATATACTAACTCAATAGCAATCGTTATCCATAGTGAACTGTGGATAACGATTGCTATTGAGTTAGTATGTCCAATTTTAATCCGTCTCAATTTATCTATTTGTACTGCTCATATGATAACTAATAGTATGGGATAGGGATGACAGGATTTGAACCTGTGACATTTTGTACCCAAAACAAACGCGCTACCAAGCTGCGCTACATCCCTTTCTTTGGGTTTCCAATTTCATTCTAAAGAATCTTTGTCTTGTTTTCCACATTTTTTTCGTTATATATATATAATATCCTTCTATTTTTTTCTTTTTTTTTACTTTCTCATATCCTCTATCCTAGAAAATAATATCGAACTATATGTAATTATGTATTACAAATTATATTACAAATTATTCTATTTCTATATTCTATAGAATCAAAATATTTAATTAAATTAAAGAGAATATATAGATATAGAGTAGAGTATAATAATAATAACTAAAGAATCTAAATATCAAAAATTTTTTGAAATATGAAAAATAGAATAAGAAAAAATATTCTTATTTTTTCTATATTATCTATATTATAATAATAACATTCATAATTTCAAAAAATTCATTATATTATAGAATAATATAGTTAAAATAATATTATTAATAATATATAGAATTAAATAAAAAAAATATCTAATCTAATGAATGAATCGTTATACAATTCAAATTGAATTCGGATTTCCCCCGACAAATGCAAGTGATTATTAATAAAATAATCATTTGATTATATTCCTATATGTGATTATATTCCTATATGTAATGTAATTATGTATTAAAAATTACAAGAAAAAAAACGAAGGAGGATTTGAAATGCGAGATCTAAAAACATATCTCTCTGTGGCACCGGTGGCAAGTACTCTATGGTTCGCGGTTTTAGCAGGTCTCTTGATAGAAATCAATCGTTTATTCCCGGATGCATTGATATTCCCCTTTTTTTCATTCTAGTTATTGTTATTGGCACTGGAAGGTGTGACGAAGATTAGAGATCAAATCAAATATCTGTGATTAATTACTTCTTTTTTTCGAATTAGAATAAGTTGGAAAGAAAGAGAAAGATGGATTTGGCCTCAGTGAAACTCGGAATTTTTGCCAGGTTTCAATGGAATTGAATTTTTTATTCAATTCCATTTATAATAGAGTGAGACCACAAATGGAATTGGAAGGGCAGGGGCAATAATATCATAGAAGATACTTAACTTCAATGAAAAATGAAATACTGTACTGCGATTCGAAATATAGTTCGAAATCATTTTATTACTGAATTTTTACTGTACTATAAAAAATAAATTGGAACAAAATATTTGATAATTTGATTTTGCATTATCAACTTATACTTTTTTTCGTTCCTTTTTTATTCTTCGCTTCCAATCTGAAAATCGAAGAGTTAAGTGAATCAAAAAACCAAAGGAGGTTCATGGCCAAGGGTAAAGATATCCGAATTACAGTTATTTTGGAATGTACCAATTGTGATAAAAAGAGTGTTAATAAGGAATCAAGGGGGATTTCTAGATATATTACTCAAAAGAATCGACACAATACGCCTAGTCGATTGGAATTGAGAAAATTCTGTCCCTTTTGTTGCAAACATACGATTCACGCAGAGATAAAGAAATAGAGAAAATGGATCGCTTGTGTGTTACCCTTACAGATGAAAAATAATTTTTCAGATAGAAGGAAGATATATTCTAAAAATTATATTTAATGAAATATATATAATATATAATAATTATATTTTAAATTTAATATAATATATATAATAATATAAATTTTTATAGCATATATATAACAAACATTAACAAACATATTACAAAAAATATATAAAAAAATTAAGAATATAAATAAATTTTTATAAGAAATGGGATTTTCGGTATAGGAGGTATAGGAATAAAAAAACCATGGATAAATCTAAGCGACTCTCTCTTAAATCTAAGCGACTCTTTCTTAAATCTAAGCAATCTTTTCGTAGGCGTTTGTCCCCGATCCAATCGGGGGATCGAATTGATTATAAAAACATGAGTTTACTTTCTCGATTTATTAGTAAACGAGGACAAATATTATCTAGACGCGTGAATAGATTGACCTTAAAACAACAACGATTAATTACGATTGCTATAAAACAAGCTCGTATTTTATCTTTGTTACCTTTGTTTGAAAATAATGAAAAAAAAAAATTTGAAAAAAGCAAGAAAAGCAAGTCTACCACTAGAACTACTCGGACTGTTCTTAAAAAAAAAAAATAGAGTTACTCTTCAATTGAATTCAATTTGGAATCTAAACTCAATGACAATGTGGATTGATATTTTGTTCGAAAACTACGACAATCCAATTGGGGTTGTTGCAAGAAAAAAGAGAATAGGTAAAGAAGAATAAATCTTTTTTTTTTTTTGAGCGCGGTTGTTTATTTATTTTGATGACTTTGTCATATGAATTATATTTTATCATACAAATCGCTTCTATTCTACCACCTTCCCGGAGTTGAGTCTCCGGGGAATTTTTAGTTTGTTATGAGATCGTTGGCAATCATAAAAAGACAATTCCCCTTTAATATAGCTATTTGTGCAACTATTTTACGATTAAGAAGTAATTGCCTCTTGTACATATTAGACATTAATTTGCTATAAATATAGTATATTTGTTTATTCTGGCCAATTATTGCATTTATTCGACTGATCCACAAACTGCGAAAATCCCTTTTTTTCCTATCTCTATCCCGATTAGCGGAAACCAAAGCTTTTCTTTTCTGTTGTGACATAGTTCGAGTAAGTTTTGAAAGGGCTCCCCGAAAGCTTGATGTAAAGAAACGAATTTTTGTCCTTCGTTTTCGAGCGACATATCCTCGTTTAATTCTGGTCATTGAATAAATGAGACTTTGATCAATAACTATTTGATTTTCAGTTATTCTTTTATCCTTCCTAGCCTATTAATTAATAACAAAAAGGGATTCTTCCAATGTATAAAAGAATAATTCCAATGGCTTTTGCTACTATAACCTTCCCAACCACGATTTTTTTCTTTTTTCTAAGCATTTAACCTCGAAAGAATAAATTGTATTGATACTAGGTATTAAAAAAACCTAGTTAATTAAATAGAAATGGAGAAAGAAATGGTGGGTTCCATCGTTTCTATGATTACGTTTTAAACGGTGAGGTCCTCTCTATACACCGGAGCCCCTTCCTTCATTGAATCTTCATTTAATCAATGTTATTGTTAACTTGTACAGTTCACACTCATGGGCTCTACCCATGAAATATCTAGTAATAGGTCTTTCACAAAGAAATCTAGCTATACAGTAACGGTATTTAAGTATGAAGATTAGCTGGGTAGTTGACCCTCTTAGTCCGTTCTTGCAAAATTTAGGGCATAATTTTTCTTTATTTGAAATTTTTCCCGCTTAATGGATAACCATTTGTTACCAATGGGAAAGTCTTTTTCATCTTAAATTGCAAATTAAAGTGATTCGGTTTGCACCAATCGAAACCATAAATTTTATACACAATTCTTATTATATTAATAGAATAGATTTTTTTTTAGTCTATGATCTAAACAAACGAGTCGCACATACACCCTAGTACATGTTCCTCGGCGCTGAGGGCATCCCCGAAGAGCGGGAGATTTTGTGACATTTCGGATTGGCTGTCTTGTGTTTCTAATAAGTTGTTTTATAGTTGGCATAGTGAGTTATATATATAATAATAATGAGCTGGTTTAGATCATCCTTAACCCGATAATTTTTTCTTATTAAAATTCATTAAAATACGTTACTTTGGAGTAGGAGAACGTGGGGAGGTAGGTAAGAATTAAAAAAAGAAAAAACGAGATCCTGTATTTATGAGGAATTCTTCGTCCTTTATCCTCTTCGTCAAACAGACTCCGCTACCATATCAACAATTCCGTAAGCTTGGGCTTCTTCTGCTGTCATAAAAGTATCCCTTTCCATGTCTTTGGATATCTGCCATGAAGGTTTGCCTGTTCTTTGTGCATAAATCTGTGTAATAGTTTCGCGCATTTTCAGGAATTCATCCATTTCCAGCAGACTATCTCCTATTGGTCCCTCCCGAAAAGAACCAGCAGGTTGATGGATCATGACCCTGAGAATATTATAACACGAGAAAGGTTTCTTTCTCCTAATCTTGAATTGGATCGATCATAGGCATAGACTAAGGGATTTAAATAAGACTTATTTAATTAAGAAAAAAAAACTAATGAAGATAAAACGTAAAGCCGTACAGGCAGGCACCTTCTTTCTGTTTGATATAGCATACAGCTCTATTAGCAAATTCAGTAAAAAATCAAAAAAACCACCCTTTTTTTTTTATCAGTAAAAAATCCAAAAACCACCCCGATGATTCCGTTGCTCTCTTATTTCGTCTAGTCTGTTATTCAACAATCCCAAAGTTTCTTTTTTAAAATCATGAGATAAAAATAATAAACTTTTCGAAACAATTACATTTTTTGAAAGAAACACTTAAAGAAACACTTAAAGAAACACTTGAGAACCATTTTTTGAAAAAATTCATAAACCTTTCATCACCCCCCCGTGAAAGAATTCATAAAAAGAAAACATTTTTCAAATACGTAACAGTAATAGTAATAAACATTTATTTCAAAAGAGGTGAAATTCAGGGTTTATGAATTTCACCTCTTTTGAAATAATTCATAAATAAAAAATGAGAAAAAATATGAATTTTTTAAAACAATTAAAAACCATTTTTTGAAAATTTTTATAAACCCTGAACCTCACCCCCCTTGAAATAATTCATAAAAAGAAAACCTCTTTTGAAAAAATTAAGAAACTTTGAAAGAATTCATAAACCTTTAATTGAAATAATTAATAACTTTGAAATAATTACTAAAAATAAGAATAAAATAAGAAAAAGAAACATTTTTTGAAACCATTAATAACCATTTTTGGAATTTGAAAGAATTCATAAACCCTGAATCTCACCTCTTTTGAAAGAATTCATAAAAAGAAAACCTCTTTTGAAAGAATTCATAAACCCTGAATCTCACCTCTTTTGAAAGAATTCATAAAAAGAAAACCTCTTTTGAAAGAATTCATAAAAAGAAAACCTCTTTTGAAATAATTAAGAAACCTTTAACCTTTTTTGCTTTCGAAATAATTAATAAAATAAAAAATAATACATTTTTCAAATACGTAATAAAAAGAAAATTTGTTTGAAATACGTAAAAACCATTTTTTGAAAAAATTCATAAACCTTTCATCACCCCCCGTGAAATAATTCATAAAAAGAAATTAAGAAAAATAAAACCCTTTTTAAAACACTTAATAAAAATTGTTTGAAACTATTCAAATTCATATTCATAAACCTTTCATCACCTCCCGTGATATTTCAAAGATTAATACAACAGTTTTATAAATCAGTAATAGTAATAAACATTTATTTCAAAAGAGGTGAAATTCATAAACCCTGAATCTCACCTCTTTTGAAAGAATTCATAAACCTTGAATACCACCTCCCGTGAAAGAATTCATAAACTTTGAAAGAATTCATAAACCTTGAATACCACCTCTTTTGAAAGAATTCATAAACCTTGAATACCACCTCTTTTGAAAGAATTCATAAACTTTGAAAGAATTCAAATAATTCATAAACCCTGAATCTCACCTCCTTTGAAAAAATTCATAAACCTTTAACCTTTTTTGAAATAATTAATAAACCCTTAACCTCACCTCTTTTTAAAAAATTCATAATAAAAAAATAAGAATAAAATAAGAAAAATATACATTTTTTGAAAAAATGCATAAACCTTTAACGCCACCTCCTTTGAAATAATTAATAACTTTTGAGAAATAATTACTAAAAATAAGAATAAAATAAGAAAAAGAAACATTTTTTGAAAAGAAACATTTTTTGAAACCATTAATAACCATTTTTGGAATTTGAAAAAATTCATAAACCTTTCATCACCCCCCATGATATTTCACAGATTAATACAACAGTTTTATAAATCAGTAATAGTAATAAACATTTATTTCAAAAGAGGTGAAATTCATAAACCCTGAATCTCACCTCTTTTGAAAGAATTCATAAACCTTGAATACCACCTCCCGTGAAAGAATTCATAAACTTTGAAAGAATTCATAAACCTTTCATCACCTCCCGTGATATTTCAAAGATTAATAAAATAAAATAGTTAATAATATAAAATAAGAAAAATAAAACATCTTTTGAAACACTTACAAAACCCAGACTTCTTTCCTTATAAATACAAGAAAAATAAATGCGAAAAAAGATGAATTTGTTAAATTTTTTAAAAAACTTAAAAACCATTTTTTCAAAATTTTCATAAACCTTTAATACCACCTCCACCACCTCCCGTGAAATAATTGTTCATAAAAAGAAATTAAGAAAAATAAAACCCTTTTTAAAACACTTAATAAAAATTGTTTGAAACTATTCAAATTCATATTCATAAATCTTTCATCACCTCCCGGGATATTTCACAGATTAATACAACAGTCTAAGAAGAGGTGGAATAGAATAAGAAATATATGTTATGTATATATTTATATATGGAATATGTATAATATGTATAATAATAATATATATTACTATTAGACTATTAGACTGGTTCTGGTTTAGATCATCCTTAACCCGATAATTAAAATTCATTTTCATTTTTGAGATTCTATAATATTGAATAGATTCTATAAAATTAGTATTAATTAGTGATCTCAGTTCAATAAGTCCTTTCTTTCTTGATGAATTGTTGGCACCTGTCCTACATTTTATCTCTGTGGGCCGAAGAATAGCAAGGAGGTCAACCTGTTTCCAATATATAACGTGGGTTCTGGCAATGCAATGTGGTTGGACTCTCATGTCGATCCGAATTAATCATCCCTTACTACGGAGATTCATCTTTACCTGCTGGGCAAGAGGATAGCAAGTTACAAATTCTGTCTTGGTAGGACATGTATTTTTTTTACTATATTTTATTTTACTAGTAGTAATAATAGAATATAGTAAAAAACATTTTTTTTCAAAAGAGGTGAGATTCAGGGTTTCTGAATCTCACCTCTTTCTCAAAAAATTAAGCAAAATAATAAACGAAACAAAATACGAATAAGTAAAATAAAAACCGAACCAAAATACGAATATGAATTTTAAAAAATGAATAAACCCTGAGCCTCACTTCTTTACTTCTTTTTAAAAAACTCATAAATAAAAAATGAGAAAAAATATGAATTTTTTAAAACAATTAAAAACCCTTTTTTAAATGATAAAAAATATGAACTTTTTATAACACTTAAAACCCAGTTTTTAAATGATAAAAAATATGAATTTTTTATAACACTTAAAAACCATTTTGTGAAATTGGTCATCTTTGCTTTGAATATCTCCTTGTTTGTTTTCCGATTTATTAAAAAAAATAATGAATAATATTAACTAACAAAAATAAAACATCTCTTGAAACACTTCCTAAACCCTGAATCTCATCTCTTTCTAAAAAATTCATCATAAATAAAAAATGAGAAAAAATATGGTGATAAAAAATATGAAGTTTTTATAACACTTAAAACCCAGTTTTTAAATGATAAAAAATATGAACTTTTTATAACACTTAAAACCCAGTTTTTAAATGATAAAAAATATGAATTTTTTATAACACTTAAAAACCAGTTTTGGAAAATGGTCATATTTCAACACCTCCCTTGTTCTCAGATTTATTAAATAAAATAATTAATAATATTAACTAACAAAAATAAAACATCTCTTGAAACACTTCCTAAACCCTGAATCTCATCTCTTTCTAAAAAATTCATAAATAAATAAGAATAAGGGCGAATAGTTTAAAACCCAGTTTTTAAATGATAAAAAATATGAACTTTTTATAACACTTAAAAACCAGTTTTTAAATGATAAAAAATATGAATTTTTTATAACACTTAAAACCCAGTTTTTAAATGATAAAAAATATGAATTTTTTATAACACTTAAAAACCATTTTGTGAAATTGGTCATCTTTGCTTTGAATATCTCCTTGTTTGTTTTCCGATTTATTAAAAAAAATAATGAATAATATTAACTAACAAAAATAAAACATCTCTTGAAACACTTCCTTGATGTTGTTCAAAATTTTCTGGTGCGAAAATTGTAACACTAAAAAAGGCTCCAGATAGATCAGATAAAATCAGATAAAACGGTAAACATCCCCTTTTGATATTCAATACATATGACCCTTTCGCTAGATAATCTAATGGTTTTGAAAAAAAAAAATTATTTTTGCAGAAATTATTTTTGCAGAAATTATTTTTGCAGAAATTATTTTTGCGAACCCGAAGTGCCATGCTTTTTTTACTTAATCTTAATATTGGTGTAGGCATACGTTGGTGAAATCAGAATCGTTGGCACTTAGCGTGGGGAAATGCTAACCGCCTGGTAATTTCCCCCCCTAGCAAAACAAAAGATGCCATTGAAGCAGCTACCCCTACGCATACTGTTTGTACTTCTGCTTCTACAAAACGCATAGCATCAAACATAGCCATTCCAGATTTAACCCCTCCGCCCGGAGAATTTATAAAAAGATATAAATCTCTGGTCTTGTCCTCTAGACTGAGATATACCATGAGACCTACAAGTTGATTCGAGATTTTATGTTTGATTTCTTGACCTAAAAAAAGTAGTCTTTGTTGATACAGACAGTTGTATAAGTCAATCCAAGATGCATCATCATCCCCAGGAACTAGAAATGGTACCTTTGGAATACCAACTGGCATGAGCTGGGAAAGGGGGATCCAATGCAGTTATATACATCTTGCTTTGGTGTGAGAACGTGAGTTATTTTGTTTGCTAAAAGTAATGAGCATTTCGAAGAGCGGATTGTTACTTATCGGGTATAGAATAGATCTGCTTCTTTTTGTTCCTACTTAGGTCTCTCTTGAATATGTCTGCATTCACAGACCGAAACGACCATATAGGAATAGGATAGAAACACTCATATAAAATAAAGTAACCCCCCACCACTCACTTGTTCCTACTTAGGTCTCTCTTGAATATGTCTGCATTCACAGACCGAAACGACCATATAGGAATAGGATAGAAACACTCATATAAAATAAAGTAACCCCCCACCACCATTGCGTATTGTTACTTATCGGGTATAGAATAGATCTGCTTCTTTTTGTTCCTACGAATGAATATAATTGTTCCGTGTTCCATTATTACTAAAAAACTAGAACAAATATGAATTCTTTATGCGAGATAATTTACTGAAAGGAGAGGGGCCGTAGTATAGTTTTTATAGTGCAATAAAGTTACATAGTGTCTATTTTTTTTGATATAAGAGGTATTTTCATGGGTTTGCCTTGGTATCGTGTTCATACCGTTGTATTAAATGATCCCGGCCGTTTACTTTCTGTCCATATAATGCATACAGCTCTAGTTGCTGGTTGGGCCGGTTCGATGGCTCTATATGAATTAGCAGTTTTTGATCCCTCTGACCCTGTTCTTGACCCAATGTGGAGACAGGGTATGTTCGTTATACCCTTCATGACTCGTTTAGGAATAACCAATTCCTGGGGGGGTTGGAATATAACAGGAGGGACTATAACGAATCCAGGTATTTGGAGTTATGAAGGTGTGGCCGCGGCACATATTGTGTTTTCGGGCTTGTGCTTTTTGGCGGCTATCTGGCATTGGGTCTATTGGGATCTAGAAATCTTTTGTGATGAACGTACTGGAAAACCTTCGTTGGATTTGCCAAAAATCTTCGGAATTCATTTATTTCTTGCAGGGGTGGCTTGTTTTGGTTTTGGTGCATTTCATATAACAGGATTGTTTGGTCCTGGAATATGGGTGTCCGATCCTTATGGACTAACAGGAAGGGTACAATCCGTAAATCCCGCATGGGGTGTGGAAGGTTTTGATCCTTTTGTTCCGGGGGGGATAGCCTCTCATCATATTGCAGCAGGTACATTAGGCATATTAGCGGGTCTTTTCCATCTTAGTGTGCGTCCACCTCAACGTCTATACAAAGGATTGCGTATGGGAAATATTGAAACCGTCCTTTCCAGTAGTATCGCTGCTGTCTTTTTTGCAGCTTTTGTTGTTGCTGGAACTATGTGGTATGGTTCAGCAACTACCCCGATTGAATTATTTGGTCCCACTCGTTATCAATGGGATCAGGGATACTTCCAGCAAGAAATATATCGAAGAGTTGGTGCTGGGCTAGCCGAAAATCAAAATTTATCAGAAGCTTGGTCTAAAATTCCTGAAAAATTAGCTTTTTATGATTACATCGGGAATAATCCGGCAAAAGGGGGGTTGTTTAGAGCAGGCTCTATGGACAATGGCGATGGAATAGCCGTCGGTTGGTTAGGACATCCTATCTTTAGAGACAAAGAGGGGCGTGAACTTTTTGTACGTCGTATGCCTACCTTTTTTGAAACATTTCCGGTTGTTTTGGTAGATGGAGACGGGATTGTTCGAGCTGATGTCCCTTTTCGAAGGGCAGAGTCGAAGTATAGTGTTGAACAAGTAGGTGTAACTGTTGAATTCTATGGCGGCGAACTCAATGGAATCAGTTATAGTGATCCTGCTACTGTGAAAAAATATGCTAGACGTGCTCAATTGGGTGAAATTTTTGAACTAGACCGTGCTACTTTAAAATCAGATGGTGTTTTTCGCAGCAGTCCAAGGGGTTGGTTTACTTTTGGACATGCTTCGTTTGCTCTGCTCTTCTTTTTCGGGCACATTTGGCATGGTGCTAGAACCTTGTTCAGAGATGTTTTTGCTGGTATCGATCCAGATTTGGATGCTCAAGTAGAATTTGGAGCATTCCAAAAACTTGGAGATCCAAGCACAAAAAGACAGGCAGTCTGATAGAAAGAACATTCGTTTGTTCCTTTTCGATAAAATAAATCTTGATTTTAATCATTGCATTTTGTTTTCCTCTTGTTCTTTCTTTTTCTTTATCCAGGAGATAATCCCCCCACAACAGGTATGAAAGCTATAATTGTAAACCACGATCAAATCTATGGAAGCATTGGTTTATACATTCCTCTTAGTCTCGACTTTAGGAATCATTTTTTTCGCTATCTTTTTTCGAGAACCCCCTATAGTTCCAACTAAAAAGGTGAAATGATTTTTCATTATCTCAATTGAAGCAATGAGCCTCCAATATTGTAATATTGGGGGCTCATTACTTCAACTAGTCCCCATGTTCTTCGAATGGATCTCGTAGTTGTTGAGAGGGTTGCCCAAAAGCAGTATATAAGGCATACCCAGTAAAACTTACAATTAAACCAGATATAGAGATGGCAATTAGGGTTGCTGTTTCCATTATTATATAATATCAAGAC